AAGTTTTCTCCTCGTACGGCTCGATAAAAATGATTGAATTCGAAGTTTTTTCTATATATCAAATTCTAATAAATTAAATAAAAACAGGTCCTATTCCTATAAAATCAATTAGACTACGATTCCAATCTTTTTCTTCCTGAAAAATGAAAAAGAAACTGCTCATACTCATAACTCAAGTCGGATAACTCTCAAATAGTTCAAAGGATAATCTTTAGTTAATTTCGTTTATTGAGTAGTCTTTACTCCCTTTCGTTTATCCCGGTTAAACTATTTCAAATTCTATTTGGATTCTTTAGTTGGATCCAGTTATTGAGACTATCGAGAGAATTAACAACTAAAAGGGTGTTTCCTTGTTTTTAAACCCTTTAATTCCTATTTTAATCATTGGGTTTAGACATTACTTCGGTGTTTCTTAATCTTTTCAAAATGGCAGCAACATACCTTTTTTATTTCTTTATATCAAAGAATCCTATGGACGGTTGATTCTAGTATGATACACGTTGAATCAAAAATTTGGATCAATTTCAACAAGTTTTGCTTTTGAATTGGAAACTTGCTCAAATTGGATCCTTTCGATTTTCCATATATTTACGAAGTTGTTCCAGTTGATTGGCATTAACCCTAGATCCTTGCCTCTGAGAAATGAATTAATACTTTCGGTTCGAGCTCCATCATGGACTATTTACAACCCCGACAAAAAACGAAGGGTTCAAGTGTAACAGAACAAACAATGTCGAGCCAAGAGCACCTCATTTCTAGACAAATTGAAAATGGTGGATATAAAAATCCACAACGGGTCGTGTCCTTCAAGTCGCACGTTGCTTTCTACCACATCGTTTCAAACGAAGTTTTACCATAACATTCCTCTAATTTGGAACCGGTATGGAATTGATTCAATTATGGAATCATGAATAGTCATCGGTTCAGCTGTCCATAGACATCGCAATCTACACTTTTTCTTCTATATATGAATATATGATAGATGAAACAATATTTTTCTGAAAAAATCTTAGAAAGACAACATTTTTAACATATTTAACAAACTAATAAAATATATAGATAATAGAAATAAAAAAGAAATCTATTCTTTTTCTATAATATAAATAATATATTATAAATATAGATATCTATATAATATATATGTTATATGTAAATATATTACATATAAATAAATATATATATAATATATAAATAAATAATATATAAATAAATAATATATAAATATATAAACGAATAAGTTTTTAAATCTGCATCTTCAAGTGACTTAATAAGAAAAATGAAACGATTTCCTACTTTTTCAAAGATTCCACGTACAGGGAATCATTACAAATATTTCTTTATAAAAAAAAGATTTCTAAATGAAATTAACTATTTGAATTAAACATCATTATTTAATTCACTTTAATTTGATTGGGTTTGAAGAAAATGCAAATTGGATAATAAGCATCGCCTTTCTTTATAGGAAGATCAGTCTTTCTTTTTGAATTGACTCATCACTAATTTCAAATAAAAATTTGAAATAGATCAAAGAAATGAAGAAATAAATAAGAAGAAAGAACTCCTTTTTTTTGATGAGATGTATAAAAAAATAATGTAAGTTAATATTTGAATTTTGATTCTTTTAATCAGATTACGAAAATCAAAATAGAAAAAAATAGGTAAGGTTTCTCCTATCTATCATATAGACTGAACTGTTGTTACTGTTTGTTATAGATGTTTTATATCTACTATACTATAGAATACGGGACTTGATAATTTGTTAATGAAATTAGAACAGACACAGATGTTTAAAATAATATAGATTAACTGCTATCCACCCCCCCACTTCCTTTTTATATTATGTATAGGATTTATATGGGAATAATGGAGAAATGGATCCGTACTGGGACGGAAGGATTCGAACCTCCGAATAGCGAGACCAAAACCCGCTGCCTTACCACTTGGCCACGCCCCATTTCGATTTCTAATCGACACTAAGAAAGAATAATATTGTTATTGGTTGTTTGTCAACTCCATCCAAAAAAAATATCTAGATAAATTCCATATCTCATATCTATAGAATATAGATCTTCTATATCTATAATAGAATAGACCGGTACTCTGATTTTGATACATATAGATACAAAATTCAACTGAATTTATTGATCATTACATAGAATTAAATTAAGATATTGTATGAAAGTATGGTTTCTTCTATTCTCCTTTGAGAATTGGAGGATTTTTGGTTGGGTGGATTCAAAGAAAAAGAAGGAAAGTCAATAAGGTAGACAAAAAATCCTTCTTTTTCCTTATATCAAAAATGCAACCAAAATGCAATTATCTCCAAGAACAAAATGTCTGTTATGCTTAATATCGTTAGTTTGATCTGTATTTGTATTAATTCGCCCCTTTATTCGAGTAGTTTTTTCTTCGGCAAATTGCCCGAAGCCTATGCTTTTTTGAATCCAATCGTAGATGTTATGCCAGTCATACCTTTGTTTTTTTTTCTCTTAGCTTTTGT